TTAATTAAATAATAAAATATTAATTTTATATAATTTATTAATTTATAAAAATTTAAATAGCAATTTTGTTATTTAATGTAATATTATGAAAAAAAAAAAAGAGAAATTATTCAATATTTAATAATTTATATTAAACATTTAATATATATTTTTTTATAGAATATTAAATATTTAATATATATGTATATATATAATTTATTATATTAACTATTAATTAAATTATTAATATATATATATATATACATGCATAATTTATGCATGTATATATATAAAAAAAAAAAAAAAAAAATTCTATATGAAATATTCTATATATAAATAAAAATTTTATGATTTAAAAAATTTTATTTAAATTTATTTTACATATAAATTTTAGTATTAATTTTATATTATTTTAATAATATTTATTTAATTTGTAGTAATTAAAATTAAAAATTTAAGAAATTAAGATTTAGTAATATTTATAAATTATAAACAAATTTTGTGCCAGCAGTTGCGGTTATACAAAATATAATTAAAATTTTATTAGTTAATAATTAATATTATTATTTAATATTAAATTAAAAATTATTAAGTGAAATTTTAATTTTTTTTTAAAATTAATTAATTATATGATTTATGAAATTTTATAAAAAACTAGGATTAGATACCCTATTATTAAAATTTAAATAATTATGCTAAAAGAGTATTTAATAATTTAAAGAAACTTAAATAAGTTGGCGGTATTTTAGTTAATTTAGAGGAATCTGTCCAATAATTGATAATCCACGAATAAATTTACTTAATTATTTTATTTTGTATATCATTGTTAAAAAAATATTTTTAAATAAAAATAATATTTTAAAATTAAGATAAAAAATTAATTCAAATCAAGATGCAGATTATAATTAAGAATGAGATGGATTACAATAATATAAAATTAAATGAATAATATTTTTTAAATAATATTTGAAAGTGGATTTAAATGTAATTTTATTTAATTTAATAAAATGATTATAAATTAAAATATGTACATATTGCCCGTCGCTTTCATTAATAAATTGAAATAAGTCGTAACAAAGTAGAAGTACTGGAAAGTGTTTCTAGAAAGATCAAATTAGAGCTTGTAAAAGTATTTCATTTACATTGAAAAGAAATTAAAATTTAATTAATTTGAGGGGGTAAAATTAATAATATAAAATTAATAAAATAATTTTTAATAAAAAATATTTAATGGGGGTTAAAGTATTTTTTTATGAAAAAATTAATAATTTTATAGTTAAATAGTATTGTAAAAGAAATTTGAAATAAAATTGAAATAAAAAATTATGTAAAAGTAATTTTAATTTAATGTATCTTGTGTATCAGAGTTTATTAATAATAATTTTTAGAGAAAAAATTTCTCGAATTTAAAAGAGTTAATTTATTATAAAAGTTAATGTTGAATAATTATTTTTAATAATAAATTAGAAATGAAATGTTAATCGTTTTTAAATATATCTAGTTTTTTTAGAAAAAAATTTAATTTTAAATTTTAAATAATATAATTTTTATTAATAAAAATTATATTATTTAAAATTAAATATTTTAAGGGATAAGCTTTGAAATAAAATTTTATAATAAATTTATTTTTAATAAAAATTTTAAAATTTATATTTTTTAAAAATTATAATTTTTTATAAATAATTTTATTAAAATTAAAAATTTAAAATTTATTTTATTTAATTTTTTATAAAAAAATATTTTTTAATAAAATAAAATTAATTATAATGATAAAATTAGTATATAAAATTAATAAAAATTAAAAATTTATTTTAATTTAATAAAAGGAATTCGGCAAATATTTATATTCACTTGTTTATCAAAAACATGTCTTTTTGGTTTTAATTTAAAGTCTAATCTGCCCACTGATTTTATTAAAGGGCTGCAGTATATTGACTGTACAAAGGTAGCATAATCATTAGTCTCTTAATTGGTGACTTGTATGAAAGATTTGATGAAATATAAACTGTCTCTTTTTAATTTTTAAAATTTAATTTTTTAGTTAAAAAGCTAAAATAACTTTAAAAGACGAGAAGACCCTATAGAGTTTTATAATTGATAAAATTATTATTTTATATAAAATTTTAAATAAAAATTTAATAAATTATTTTATTGGGGTGATAGAAAAATTTAATAAACTTTTTTTAAAATTTTTACATTTATAAATGAAAATATGATCCGTTTTTAACGATTATAAGAAAAAATTACCTTAGGGATAACAGCGTAATTTTTTTTTTTAGTTCAAATAAAAAAAAGAGTTTGCGACCTCGATGTTGGATTAAGATAAAAGTTAAATGCAAAAGTTTAAAATTTTTGATCTGTTCGATCATTAAAATCTTACATGATCTGAGTTCAAACCGGTGTAAGCCAGGTTGGTTTCTATCTTTAAATAATTAAAATATTTTAGTACGAAAGGATCATATATTTAAAATAATTTTATTTTTATGAATTTTATTAATGGACTTATTTAAATAAAAAGCTATTTTGACAGAAAAAATGTGATGATTTTAGATTTCATTAATATATAATTTAATTATATATGTAGTAAATGATATATAATGATATTTATTTATTTATTTTAGGGATTATTATTTTAATTTTAGGGGTATTAATTGGTGTAGCTTTTTTGACTTTACTAGAACGTAAAATTTTAGGTTATATTCAAATTCGTAAAGGTCCTAATAAATTAGGATTTATGGGAATTTTACAACCTTTTTCTGATGCAGTAAAATTATTTACTAAAGAACAAACTTTTCCTAATTATTCAAATTATTTAATTTATTATTTTTCTCCTATTATAAGTTTTATTTTATCTTTAATAATTTGAATATTAATTCCTTATTATTTTAATATTATTAGTTTTAATTTAGGTATTTTACTTTTTTTAAGTTGTACAAGAATAGGGGTTTATACTGTTATGATTTCAGGATGGTCTTCTAATTCAAATTATGCATTATTAGGGGGTTTACGAGCTGTTGCTCAGACTATTTCTTATGAAGTTAGATTAGCTTTAATTTTATTATCTAGAATTGTTTTAATTATAGATTTTAATATTTTAAGTTATAAAATTTATCAAAATATAATTTGATTTATTTATATAATATTTCCTTTAAGATTATGTTGGTTATCTTCTATATTAGCTGAGACTAATCGAACTCCTTTTGATTTTGCTGAAGGGGAAAGAGAATTAGTTTCAGGGTTTAATGTAGAATATAGAAGAGGGGGATTTGCTTTGATTTTTTTAGCTGAGTATTCAAGAATTTTATTTATAAGAATATTATTTGTTTTAGTTTTTATAGGAGGTTATAGATTAAATTTATTTTTTTATTTGAAATTAATTTTTATTTCTTTTATTTTTATTTGAGTTCGTGGTACATTACCACGTTATCGTTATGATAAATTGATATACTTATCATGAAAAATTTATTTACCTATTTCTTTAAATTTTTTATTATTTTTTATTGGAATAATAATTTATTTAGTTTAGTTAATATTTTTAGTATAAATTAATAGAATAAGTAATTCTTTCTTAAGTTTTCAAAACAAATGCTTTTACAAGCTCATTAATTAATAAAAAATTAATTTATCTCAATATTTATTAATAATAGGATTTATAATAAAATATGAAAAATAAATAATTGTTAGAATTTGACCTGTAATAATATAAGGGTCTTCTACAGGTCGAGCTCCAATTCATGTTAATAAGATAATAGTAGTAATTATAAATCAAAATATGATTTGATTTAAAGGGTAAAATTGAATACCTTGGATTTTTTTATTGAAAGTTAAAGGTAGAATAATTAAAATTAAAATTGATATTACTAAAGCAATTACTCCTCCTAATTTATTAGGAATAGACCGAAGAATAGCATATGCAAAAAGAAAATATCATTCTGGTTGAATATGAATAGGAGTGACAAGAGGATTTGCTGGGATAAAATTATCGGGATCTCCTAATAAATATGGATTAGTTAATGTTAATAAAATTAAAAAAAAAATTATAATGATAAATCCAATTAAATCTTTAAAAGTAAAAAAAGGATGAAATGGAATTTTATCAAGATTTCTATTAATTCCTAAAGGATTATTTGATCCTGTTTGGTGGAGAAATAATAGATGAATTATGGTTAATATTAAAATGATGAATGGAAAAAGAAAATGAAAAGAATAAAATCGTGTTAGTGTAGCATTATCTACAGCGAATCCTCCTCAAATTCAATTTACTAATATAGTTCCTAAATAAGGGATAGCTGATAATAAATTAGTAATAACAGTAGCACCTCAAAATGATATTTGTCCTCAAGGTAGAACATAACCTATAAATGCTGTTGCTATTAAAATAAATAAAATAATTACTCCTACTATTCAAGTAAATTTTAAATTGAAAGATTCATAATAAATTCCTCGGCCAATATGTAAATAAATACAAATAAAAAAAAAAGAAGCTCCATTAGCATGAAGAGTTCGAATTAGTCATCCATAATTTACATTTCGACAAATATAATTTACTCTATAGAAAGCTAATTCAATATTAGCTGTATAATATATTGTAAGAAATAGTCCTGTTAAAATTTGAATAATAAGACATAATGCTAATAATGATCCGAAATTTCATCAAGATGAAATATTGGAAGGTCTAGGTAAGTCAATTAATGATCCATTAATAATTTTTAATAAAGGATGTGTTTTTCGTAAAGGTAAGAATTTATTTATCATTAGTTGAAGGAACGTAAAGGCCCAAAAAAAATATTAATAATTTTTACTACTGCAATTAAAGTAATAAAAAGATAAATAATTAATATAAATATTATTAAATAGGTTTGGTTATTATAAAGTTTAGATAAATTAATTTTATTCTCATCATTAAAAAAAATGAAAAAATTTATTATATTTTTTATTTCATAATTATTAAAAAAATTTAATCAATTTATATTATATATATATAATATTCTAAATAGAATACAAAATCTTAAAAAAATAAAAAAAATAATTTTTATAAAAAAATTAGATTGAAATAATTCATTAGAGGCAATTCTTGATACGTAAATAAATAATACTAATAAACCTCCTAAAAACACTAAAAATAAAATATAAGAAAATCAGTATGAATTAATTAATATTCCTCTTAAAATACATGTTAATGTAGTTTGAATTAAAATTATAAATCCTATTGATAAGGGGTGATTTAAGAAAAATATTAATATAGATATTATAATAATAGTTAAAGATAGAAATATTTTTAAAATATCAAAGAGTAGTTTAAATTAAAATAATAATTTTGGAGATTATAGATAAAGAATTTCTTTTTCTTTGAAGTTTTCAAAGATAAATCTTATTTTTGATTTACAAGACCAATGTTTTTTTTTAAACTATAAAAACTAATGATAGATGTGAATTTATGATTAGTTACTATTATTATATTTTTTTTTGGAAATTTTATTTTTGTTTCTAAACATAAGCATTTATTAATTGTTTTATTAAGATTAGAGTTTATTGTTTTAAGAATTTTTTTTTTTCTTAATTTATATTTAAGATTTATTATAAATGATATATATATATTAATAATTTTTTTATTATTTTCTGTTTGTGAGGGGGCATTAGGGTTATCAATTTTAGTTTCAATAATTCGAACTCATGGAAATGATTATTTTCAAAGATTTAATTTATTATAATGATAAAATTTTTACTTATAATAATTTTTATAATTCCTTTTTGTTTTTTTAAAAATATATTTTGAATGGTTCAGTTTATACTAATATTATTAATGTTTATATTTATAAATTTAAATGTAAATATTATAACTTTTTGTAATTTAAGTTACACAATAGGTTGTGATTTAATTTCTTTTGGCTTAATTTTATTAAGAATTTGAATTTGTATGTTAATAGTTATGGCTAGAGAAAGGTTAAGAAAAAATTTTTTTTATATTAATTTTTTTTTATTAAATATTATCATTTTATTAATTATATTATATTTGACTTTTAGTGTAATAAATTTATTTTTATTTTATTTATTTTTTGAAGGAAGTTTAATTCCTACTTTATTTTTAATTATCGGTTGGGGATATCAACCTGAACGAATTCAAGCTGGATTATATTTATTATTTTATACTTTATTTGCTTCATTACCTATATTAATAGGAATTTTTTATATTTTTAATATAGAAAATTGTATAATTATATATTTTATGAAATTTTTTTCAATAGATTTTTATCTATTATATTTATCTATAATTATGGCTTTTTTGGTAAAAATGCCGATGTATTTTGTTCATTTATGATTACCTAAGGCTCATGTAGAAGCTCCTGTTTCTGGGTCTATAATTTTAGCTGGGATTATATTAAAATTAGGAGGGTATGGACTTTTACGTATTTTAATTATTTTTCAAAATATTGGAATAAAATATAATTTTATTTGAATTATTATTAGATTAGTAGGAGGAGTTATAATTAGATTAAATTGTTTATGCCAAGTTGATATAAAATCATTAATTGCTTATTCTTCAGTTTCTCATATAAGTATAGTTATTTGTGGTATTATAACTATAAATTATTGAGGGTTTTTAGGATCTTATATTATAATAATTGGACATGGATTATGTTCTTCAGGAATATTTTGTTTAGCTAATATTAATTATGAACGATTGCATAGTCGAAGACTATATATTAATAAGGGTTTAATAAATTTTATACCTTCTTTAAGTTTGTGGTGATTTTTATTAATATCTTCAAATATAGCTGCCCCTCCTTCTTTAAATTTAATAGGTGAAATTAGTTTAATTAATAGAATTGTTAGTTGATCATATTTATCAATAATTATATTAATTATAATTTCTTTTTTTAGAGCTGCTTATAGTTTATATTTATATTCTTATACACAACATGGTAAATATAACATGGGTATATATAGATTTTATACGAGAGTTTCTCGTGAATATTTAATATTAATATTACATTGATTACCTTTAAATATTTTAATTATGAAAATTGATTATATAATAATTTGATTTTATTTAAATAATTTAATAAAAATATTGATTTGTGGAGTCAAAAATATGAGGAATCATTTTAAATTATGAAAAATTATTCTATTTGTTTTATTAGATTTTTTTTTTTATTTTTTTTTAGAATAATAAATTTTTTTTTTATAATTATTTTTATTATGGAAGATATAGTTTATTTTTTAGAGTGGGAGGTTATTTCTTTTAATTCAATGAGAATTGTTATATCTATTTTATTAGATTGAATATCTTTATTATTTATAATATTTGTTTCAATAATTTCATCTTCTGTAATTTTTTATAGAATAAGATATATGAAATCGGAATTGAATTTAAATCGTTTTATTATTTTAGTTTTATTATTTGTATTTTCTATAATTTTATTAATTATTAGTCCTAATATAATTAGAATTTTTTTAGGTTGAGATGGTTTAGGTTTAGTTTCTTATTGTTTAGTTATTTATTATCAAAATATTAAGTCTTATAATGCTGGGATATTGACTGCTCTTTCTAATCGTATTGGAGATGTAATAATTTTAATAATTATTTCTTGAATAATAAATTATGGAAGATGAAATTATATTTTTTATTTAAATTTTATAAATAATGATTATATAATAAAAATTATTGCGAGTTTATTAATTATTGCAGCTATAACTAAAAGAGCTCAAATTCCTTTTAGTTCTTGACTTCCTGCAGCTATGGCTGCTCCTACTCCTGTTTCGGCTTTAGTACATTCTTCAACTTTAGTAACAGCAGGTGTTTATTTATTAATTCGTTTTAATTTAATATTAATTGATATAAATTTTTTAAAGTTTTTATTATTATTATCAGGTTTAACTATATTAATAGCTGGTATTACTGCTAATTATGAGTTTGATTTAAAAAAAATTATTGCATTATCTACTTTAAGACAATTGGGTTTAATAATAAGAATTTTAAGAATAGGTTTAGCTGATTTAGCTTTTTTTCATTTATTAACTCATGCTATATTTAAAGCTTTATTATTTATATGTGCTGGAGTTGTTATTCATATAATAAATGATATTCAGGATATTCGTTATATAGGAGGTATTAGTATATATATTCCTTTAACTTCTTTATGTTTAAATATTTCTAATTTATCTTTATGTGGTATTCCTTTTTTATCTGGTTTTTATTCTAAAGATTTAATTTTAGAATTAGTTAGATTAAGAAATTTAAATTTATTTATTTATTTTTTATACTATTTTTCTACTGGATTAACTATATTTTATACTATTCGTTTATTATTTTATTTAATGATTAATGATTATAATTTATTAGTGATTTATAATTTATATGATGAGGATTATATTATATTAAAAAGTATATTTATATTATTATTTATAAGATTAATTGTAGGTAGATTTTTAAGTTGAATAATTTTTGATTACCCTTATATGGTTTATTTACCTTTTAATATGAAAATTATGGTTTTATATGTAAGATTATTTGGTGGTTTAATAGGTTATTTAATTAGAAATATAAAAATTTATTCTTTAAATAAATTTTTATTTACTTATAATTTAAGAAATTTTTTATCTTTAATGTGATTTATGCCTAATTTATCTACTTATGGTTTAAATTTTTATTATCTTCAAATAGGTCAAATTTTAATAAAAAATATTGATATAGGTTGAAGAGAATTATATAGAGGACAAGGTATGTATAATATTTTAAAAAATTATTCTATTTTTTATTTATTTTTTCAAATTAATAATTTTAAAATTTATTTGTTTAGATTTATTTTATTAATAATGTTTATATATATATTATTATTATTATATTTAAATAGCTTATAATTAGAGTATAATATTGAAGATATTAGGGAGATTTATTAATCTTTAAATATTTATAAAAAAAAAATTTTTTTTTTTACATTGAAAATGTAATGTTTTAGTTATAAACTATATAAATTATAAAGAAATATTAATGATTTTAATCACTATTTTTAAAGTTAGAAGCTTTATATTTATATTTCTTTAATTGGAATTATTATTCAATAATATCATTAACAGTGATATACCTCTATTTTGGTTTCAATTAATTTATTAAATAAGGAGTAGATAACTCTTTCTTTTAAGTCGAAATTAAATGCATAAATTGCTTCTTATTTAAGATAAATTATTATAAAAATAATATTTTTTGAATGCAAATCAAATGTTTTTTAAACTATAATCCTAATTAATTCAATTAAGTATATTTTGGTTTCATTCATGATATAAACCAATTAGTAATATAATTAAAAAGAAAAATCTAATTTTTGTAAAAAAAATAATATTAACTATATTAAAACAATTAATAATTGGAAAAATTAATGCAATTTCTACATCAAAAATTAAAAAAATTACTGTAATTAAAAAGAAATGTAGTGAAAAAGGAATACGGGCAGAAGATTTAGGGTCAAATCCACATTCAAATGGTGAATTTTTTTCTCGGTCTATAAATGTTTTTTTTGAAATAATTATAGAAATTAATATTATAAAATTTGAAATAAGAATTAAAATAAAAAATATAGTTAATATTAAATTAATTATTTATATTAAATAAAATTAAACTTTTTGATTGGAAATCAAATATACTAAATATATTATATAAATAAATTAATTACCTCATCAGTAAATTGAAATGTAAAGGAATAATCATACTACATCTACAAAATGTCAATATCAAGCTGCAGCTTCAAATCCAAAATGATGATTATTTGAAAAATGAAAATTTATTAAACGTAAAAAGCAAATAAATAAAAAAATTGTTCCAATAATTACATGTAATCCGTGGAATCCTGTTGCTATGAAAAAAGTTGACCCATAAATACAATCGGAAATAGTAAATGATGCTTCATAATATTCATAAGCTTGAAGAATAGTAAAATAAATTCCTAATATAATTGTTAAGAATAAACTTTGGATAGCTTGTGAAAAATTATTTTCTATAATTGCATGATGAGATCATGTAACAGTTACTCCAGAAGTAATTAAAATAATTGTATTTAATAGTGGAATTTGGAATGGGTTAAATGTGTTAATTCTTAAAGGAGGTCATATAGCTCCAATTTCGATATTAGGTGATAAACTTCTATGGAAAAAAGCTCAGAAAAATGATAAAAAGAAAAATACTTCTGAGATAATAAAAAGGATTATTCCTCATCGTAATCCTTTAGAAACTTTAATTGTATGTTTACCTTGAAAAGTTCCTTCTCGGCAAATATCTCGTCATCATTGATATATTGTTAAAATAACAATAAAATATCCTAAAATTAATAAGTTAAAATTAAATTCATGAAATCATTTAACTAATCCTGTAACTAATGTTATTACACCAATAGCTCCTGTTAATGGTCAAGGTCTATAATCGACTAAGTGGAATGGATGATTATTATTTATTGTCATTAGTTTACTTCTCTAGAATATAAGGTTCTTAAAATAGCGATTACATAAGATTGAATAACGGCAACAGCTGATTCTAAAATTAATAATAAAATTTGTATAAAAATTAAAATTAATAATATATATATATATATATTATTCCCAGTTCTTCTAAGTAAGGTTAATAATAAATGTCCTGCAATTATATTAGCAGTTAATCGAACAGCTAAAGTTATTGGTCGAATAATATTACTAATAGTTTCAATTAATACTATAAATGGCATTAAAATACTTGGGGTTCCTTGTGGGATTATATGAATAAATATATGTTGAGTATTATTTAATCATCCATAAATTATGAATCTTAATCATAATGAAAGTGAAATTGATAATGAAATTGTTAAATGTCTGGTTCTAGTAAAAATATAAGGAAATAGTCCTAAAAAATTATTGAATAAAATAAAAGAAAATAATGAGATAAAAATGAAAGTTGATCCTCTAATTTTTGTTCCTAATAAAGTTTTAAATTCATTATGTAATTTGTTTAAAATAAAATTTCAAATAATAAAATGTCGATTAGGAATTATTCAGAATGAGTATGGGATAAATATTAATCCAATAAAAGTTCTTAATCAATTTAAAGATAAATTTAAAATATTAGTTGAAGGGTCAAAAATAGAAAATAAATTTGTTATCATTTTCAGTTTAAATTTTTAATATTTTTTTTAAAAAAATTATTGTTAATATAATTATTTTTAATAGAAAAAATATAATAATTTATTATATTAAAAATAATAAAAATTATGATAAAAAAAAAAAAAGATATAATTCAATTGATGGGTATTATTTGAGGTATAAAAGAATATTACTAAAGTAATAATTTAAATTTGACATATTTATGTTATGAATTAACTAATTCTTTCATTAAAAGTAATTGCTAATTTACTATAATGTGGTTTAAGAGACCATTACTTGCTTTCAGTCATTTAATGAAGAATAATTATTAATTCAATTAATAAAATTTTTAATTGAAATTCTTTCAATTACAATAGGTATAAATCTATGGTTAGCTCCACAAATTTCTGAACATTGTCCAAAAAAAATACCTGGTCGATTAATAAATAATCTTGTTTGATTAAGACGTCCAGGATTTGCATCAATTTTAATTCCTAAAGAAGGAATAGTTCAAGAGTGAATTACATCTGCAGCTGTTACTATAATTCGAATTTGATTATTTATAGGTAAAATAATACGATTATCAACATCTAAAAGTCGAAAATTATTTTTTTTTTCATATTGAATTATATATGAGTCAAATTCAATATTATTAAAATCAGAATATTCGTATCTTCAGTATCATTGATGACCAATTGATTTTAATGTAATTAGTGGATTATTTAATTCATCTAATAAATATAATAATCGTAAAGAAGGTAAAGCAATAAAAATTAAAGTAATAGCTGGTAGAATAGTTCAAATTAATTCAATTATTTGCCCTTCTAATAAGAATCGATTAATATATTTATTAAAAAATAAATTTATTATTAAATAACTAACTAAAATAGTAATTATAATTAGAATTATTATTGTATGATCATGAAAGAAGATAATTTGTTCTATTAAAGGGGAAGCTCTATTTTGAAAATTAAGATTAGATCAAGTTGCCATTTCTAAAAAAAGGATAATCCTTTATAAATGGGGTTTAAATCCATTACATATAATCTGCCATATTAGAAATTTCTTAAAATAGGAAGTTCATTATAAGAATGTTCTGATGGAGGTAAATTTTGTAGTCATTCAATAGATGAAGGTATATTTAAGGTAAATAAAATAATTCGTTGGTTAATTATTGACTCTCAAATAATTAATATTATTATTATTATTGATAATAGTGAAATATAAGAACCAAATGAAGAAATAATATTTCATGTTAAGAATCTATCTGGGTAATCAGAATAACGACGTGGCATACCTGATAATCCTAAAAAATGTTGGGGGAAAAAGGTTAAATTAACTCCAATAAATATTGATAAAAATTGAATTTTTAGTAAATAAGAATTTATATATAAACCTGTAAATAATGGGTATCAATGAATAAATCCACCTAAAATTGCAAATACAGCTCCTATAGATAGTACATAATGAAAATGAGCTACTACGTAATATGTATCATGAAGTATAATGTCAATTGAGGAGTTGGCTAAAATTACTCCTGTTAATCCTCCTACTGTAAATAAAAATACAAATCCTAATCTTCAAAGAATAGATGGACTGTAATTAATTTGTGTACCGTGAAGAGTAGCTAATCATCTAAAAATTTTAATTCCTGTTGGAACAGCAATAATTATAGTTGCTGAAGTAAAATAAGCTCGAGTATCAATATCTATACCAACTGTAAATATATGATGAGCTCAAACAATGAATCCTAATAAACCAATTGCTATTATAGCATAAATTATTCCTAAACAACCAAATGTTTCTTTTTTTCCTCTTTCTTGAGAAATAATATGAGAAATTATACCAAATCCTGGTAAAATTAAAATATAAACTTCTGGATGTCCAAAAAATCAGAATAAATGTTGATATAAAATAGGATCTCCTCCTCCTGCAGGGTCAAAAAAAGAAGTATTTAAATTTCGATCTGTTAATAATATAGTAATAGCTCCTGCTAATACTGGTAAAGATAATAATAATAATAAAGCTGTAATACCTACAGCTCAAATAAATAATGGTATTTGATCAAATGATATATTATTAATTCGCATATTAATAATGGTAGTAATGAAGTTAATTGCTCCTAAAATTGATGAGATTCCAGCTAAATGTAATGAAAAAATAGCTAAATCTACTGAGCTTCCTCCGTGGGCTATATTAGAAGATAAAGGGGGGTAAACAGTTCATCCTGTTCCAGCTCCATTTTCAACAATTCTTCTTGAAATTAAAAGAATTAAAGAAGGGGGTAATAGTCAAAATCTTATATTATTTATTCGGGGGAAAGCTATATCTGGAGCTCCTAATATTAAAGGTACTAATCAATTTCCAAATCCTCCAATTATAATAGGTATAACTATAAAAAAAATTATAATAAAAGCATGAGCTGTAACAATAGTATTATAAATTTGATCATCTCCAATTAAAGATCCTGGATTTCCTAATTCAGTTCGAATTAATAATCTTAAGGAAGTTCCTACTATTCCTGCTCAAATTCCAAAAATAAAATATAATGTACCAATATCTTTATGATTTGTTGAATAAAGTCATTTTCGCTAATGAAATGGCTGAATTATAAGCGATAAATTGTAAATTTATTTATGAGATATTTTCTCTTTTATTAAGTCTTATATTCAATAATGATATAAAATTGCAAATTTTAAGGAGTAATAATAAATACTAAGGCTTAAAGATTTTCTTTATTTATAATTTTGAAGATTATTAGTTTAATTAACTTAAAACCTTATAAAAAAAAGAAAGTTCTAAAAATTAATCCTAATAAAGAAATTATTCTAAAAATATTTAATAAAGATAAATATTTATTTTTAATATAAAATTTTAATCATTTTAATTTTATAAAATTAAAAATAACAGAGGAATAAATAATTCGTATATAAATAAATAATATGATTAATCTTGTAAAAATAAAAATAAATGTTATAATAATTATATTATTATTGATTAAAAAATTAATAATAATTCATTTAGAAAAAAATCCTAAGAATGGGGGTAAACCTCCTAAGGATAAAAAATTAATTATAAATGAAATTTTAATTTGAAAATTTATGTTAATAGTAAATAATTGATTAATAAAAAAAATATTTATTATATTAAATATAAAACATATAATTCTAATTATAAAAGAATATAAAAATAAATAAAATATTCATAAATTTTCTCTAATTATTAATGCAGCTAATATTCATCCTAAATTATTAATAGATGAAAAAGATATTAATTTTCGTAAAGATGTTTGATTGAATCCTCCTAAAGTTCCAATAATTGTATTTAATATTATAATAAATATTAAAAAATAATTATTTAAATAATAAGATAAAAGGATTATTGGGGAAATTTTTTGTCATGTTATTAGAATAATACAATTTAATCATGATAATCCTTCAATAATATTAGGGAATCAAAAGTGAAAAGGAGTTGATCCTATTTTCATTAATAAAGAAGAATTGATTATTATTGAAATTAAATTATTCATTCTAAAATTTTTTAGTAAAATTATTTTAATTAAAATAATAAATAAAAAATTAATAGATGCAATTGACTGGGTTAAAAAATATTTCAATGCTGCTTCTGAGGATAATAAATTTTTTGAATTAGAAATTAGGGGGATAAATCTTAAAAGATTAATTTCTAAACCAATTCAACATCCTAATCAAGAATTAGCTGAAATGGAAACTAAAGTTCTAAAAATAAGAATAAAATAGAAAAATATTTTATTAGAGTTAAATCTTAGGAAAATTTAAAATGGGGGAATTTTATGAATTATAAATTTATAAAATATATTTTAGTGTAAGATGCACAATAATTTTTGATATTATTAGATGTAGTTTGATTCTATAAAATATAATAAAGGTATAATATAATACTTAATTTACTCTATCAGAATAATCCTTTAATCAGGCACTTTATTTTTAAAAAAAAGGATTTCCTTTATATTTGAGGTATGAGCCCAAAAGCTTCATTTAGCTTATTTTTAA